TTGAAAAACCTCTTGTGACCCGTCTTTTCGACTATAAGCGATGGAATCGTCCATTGCGGTATATAAAAAATGATCAATTTGAAAAAGCTATAAGAAATGAAACGTCACAATATATTTTTTACACATGTCGAAGTGATGGCAACCAAAGAATAGCTTTTACGTATCCATCCAGTTTGTCAACTTTTTTGGAAATGATACAAAGAAAAATGACTTTGTACACAAATACAATGGAAAATCACTATTGATACAAAAGATAAATAAGATAAAGAAATATTGATACAAAAGATAAATAGAAGAAAAGATAATAAGAGATACGCCCTCCTCCTACATATTTTATGCCCTCTCCTACAAAGAAACTCGTAATACCAACGCCATTCGTAATTCCACCAATTACTCGTCTATCAAAAAAATGAATTAATTCAGCTAATCCTCTTAGACCCTTAGTAAAGGATGTTGCATAAAAAGCATCTATGTAACCGCGATTAGATGACCAACTATATATTATATTTATTAGTTTGTCTCCCCAAATGCGCGTCTGACCCTTTTTTAAAAATGCATTTTTAAAATTAAAATTTTGTAAAGATGAATAAAGGGGCTTATATAAAAGGGACGCTATAAGTATTCCAAAACATGCTATACTGACTGAAAAAATAGCATTTGCCAAAAATTCATACCAATCCACCGAATAAGTCAAATTTTTATGTAAAAGATTTATAGACGGAGTTAACCATTTTGATAATATATCCAAACCCATTCCTTCTTGATTCAAGGGAAGTGCCAGGGATCCCACGAACAAGGTAAATAGAACCAATACAAGCAAAGAGAATAACATAGTATTATCTGATTCATGGGGATAGAAAAAAGTTTTTTTTTTACAAGTTTTTAAATGAATAATAAAGGGTTGGTTGATGGTTTTTACCATATTATCAATTTGGTTTTGGGATGCCGTCTTAGAAAAAAAAGAAGCCTTCTCATTATTATTCATTATTAATAAACTTATATATATATATTTTTTTTTTAAGCCTTCTTTTCCCCATAGAGATACTGAATAAAACGGACTCATTCCCATTTGTTTTCCACTGTAATTTTGAAAATGAGTATTTAAATGCCCTTCAAAAGTAAGTAAATAAATTCGAAACATATAAAATGCAGTTAACCCGGCTGTGGAACAAGCTATTATTCCGAAAAGTGGTGAATACAACCAAGTATCATTAAGAATTTCATCTTTGGACCAAAAACAAGCAAGTGGTGGAATACCACAAAGAGAAAGTGTACCTAAAAAAAAAGCTGTTTTTGTAATTGGGACATGTTTTGTTAAACCGCCCATAAGAACCATATTCTGACTTTTATCTGGCGAATATCCAACAATAGCTTCCATTGAATGAATAATTGATCCAGATCCTAAAAACAATAATGCTTTAGAGTAAGCATGGGTAATCAAATGAAATAAAGCAGCTCGATATGACCCCATACCTAAAGCTAACATCATATAACCCAATTGAGACATTGTAGAATAGGCTAAACTTCTCTTAATATCTGTTTGAGCAAGAGCCAAAGTGGCTCCTAATAGTACTGTTATTATACTTATTAAAGATATTAAAGTCATTATGTAGGGTATTCCTATGAAAAGAGGAAGAAGACGAGCGACAAGAAAAATGCCCGCTGCTACCATCGTAGCAGCATGAATCAGAGCCGAAATAGGGGTAGGCCCTTCCATGGCATCAGGTAACCATACATGAAGGGGGAATTGTGCCGATTTAGCAATTGCACCGGAAAATACTAGAAAAACGCATAAATTATAAACTAAAAAAGTAAACGCATTATCATTATTATAACGTAAGTTATTGAATATTTCAAACAAATCCTGAAATTCAAAACTACCTGTTATCCAATAAAGACCTAAGATTCCTAAAAATAAACCAAAATCTCCTATACGATTAGTTACAAAAGCTTTTTGACAAGCATTTGCAGCAATAGGTCGTGTGAACCAAAAACCTATTAATAAATAGGAGCACATTCCAACTAATTCCCAAAAAATATAAATTTGTATCAAATTTGAACTCGTAACTAATCCCAGCATGGAAGTATTGAAAAAACTCATATAAGCAAAAAATCTTAAATATCCTTGATCATGAGACATATAATTATCACTATAAATCAAAACCAGAATTCCAACAGTAGTAATTAATATTAACATAATAGAAGTAAGTGGGTCGATCAAGTGGCCGAACTCTAAAGAAAAATCATTATTAATAGTCCAAGACCCTACATATTGATATATGAAATTGCTATTTATTTGCTGAATAGCCAGATCTGCAGAACAAATCATAACTATACTTAATAATAAAACACTAGGAAAAGCCCACATGCGACGAAGATTTTTTGTTGCCGTCGGAAAAAGGAGAAGCCCGACTCCGATTAAGACAGGAACTGGAAGTGGAACGAAAGGTATGATCCATGCATATGGATATGTATGTTCCATAAAAAAAACCTTTTTCATTTTTAATTAATTCTTTCCGATTCACCGGATCTTCTCTCTTTCGCAAAAAAAAAGTAAATATATATAGATTAGAGATGCAAGACCAAAATTTAATCTTCTTAAGTAGTCTGATTCTTTACCAAATCGTTCAAATCAACAAATCAAGAAGTTACAACTGGTTAAATGATATCACGCAAAGTGAATAGTTATTTATTAAGTAATATATTTAAAGCTAGTTCGGGAGATCCAGAAAAATTTTTAACTTTAACCAATTTTATTTCTAATTTTATTTCTATAGTACGTTGGATACTATAGCTATAGAACTTTTACTATGAGGATATAAAAAATCCATTAGTTATAGTATGAATTCGTTTTTTTGTCCGGAAAGTTATAGTTTATTAATTATATGTAATAAAAATGTAAAAAAAAATTAATGACATATAATCTTTTTCGCCTTTTTTATAGCAAAGTAGTATTATCTAAATAAAGAACTAGATGGATAATCAATAGTAAATAAAGATTCGTTTTTATTGAATATTTAATATTATATTAATACTAGATAGATGTCTTTCACATCCAACTATAACAATGAGTAATCTCTTGATTTTTGAATGGCAGTTCCAAAAAAACGTACTTCTATGTCAAAAAAGCGGATTCGTAAAAATTCTTGGAAAAAGAAGGGATATTGGGCAGCGTTAAAAGCTTTTTCATTATCGAAATCTCTTTCGACCGGGAATTCAAAAAGTTTTTTTGTGCCGACAACTAACTAATCAAACATTGGAATAATCGGAATAAGAACTGAATCGAAACTGAATGACTTTTTTGTTCTATCCCTAGATCCTAGATAGAAGGAAGAACTATCTAGGATCTAGGGATAGAACAAAAAAAAGTCTTATTCCCACAGAGGATAAACTATGCAGAAGCTTATTATTTTATTACGTTAAATATAACTGACATTCTAAAACCAGATAAATATACTCTATTAGTGAACACGTATTTAAATGACGTTGTATTCCTAAATTTTAATCGTTCCTAAATATGAATTGACTACTGCAATCTCGACGATTGAGTATGAATAGGTTATTATAATTTTGAGCAAGCCGCTATGGTGAAATCGGTAGACACGCTGCTCTTAGGAAGCAGTGCTAGAGCATCTCGGTTCGAGTCCGAGTGGCGGCATGGCATCTATCTTCTAAAACTTCTAAAAGAGATAGACTAAGTCCTATGTAAGTAATTCCAGAAATTTAACTCCCTGCATTCCGTAATTATAATTAAGGTACTCCCCCCTTAAAAAAATATATATATAATATGATTTTTGCGACTTTCGAACATATATTAACTCATATATCCTTTTCTATTATTTCAATTTTAATTACACTATATTTTATAACCTTATTAGTGGATGGAGGACTAGATGATTCATCCGAAAAGGGCATGATAGCGAGCTTTTTCTGTATAACCGGATTATTAATCACGCGGTGGATTTATTTGCGACATTTTCCATTAAGTGATTTATATGAATCATTAATTTTTCTTTCGTGGAGTTTATCCAGTATTAATATGCTTCCGTATTTTAAAAAACATCAAAATAATTTAAGCGCAATAACCGCGCCAAGTGCTATTTTTACCCAAGGCTTTGCTACTTCGGGTCTTTTAACTGAAATGCATCAATCCGCAATATTAGTACCTGCTTTACAATCCCAATGGTTGATGATGCATGTAAGCATGATGGTATTGGGCTATGCAGCTCTTTTATGTGGATCATTATTATCAATAGCTCTTTTAGTCATTACATTTCGAAAAGACATAAGGATTCTTGATAAAAGCAACCATTTATTAAAATTAAATGAGTTAGTTTACTTTAATGAGACCAAATACACAAAGAAAATAAACAATATTGTAAAAAATACTTCGTTTCTTTCTGATAGGAATTATTACAAGTATCGATTGATTCAACAATTGGATGATTGGAGTTATCGTGTTATTAGTCTAGGTTTTCTCTTTTTAACCATAGGTATTCTTTCGGGAGCAGTATGGGCTAATGAGGCATGGGGATCATATTGGAATTGGGACCCAAAAGAAACTTGGGCATTTATTACGTGGACTATATTTGCAATTTATTTACATACGCGAACAAAGAAAAATTTACAAGGTGAAAATTCGGCAATTGTGGCTTCTATGGGGTTTCTAATAATTTGGATATGCTATTTTGGGGTTAATCTATTAGGAATAGGGTTCCATAGTTATGGTTCATTTAACCCCTAATTGAATTGCAGAAAGGGCGTGACTAATACAGTTAGGACTATCTATATATAAGAAAACTTCGTGTAAGCTGACGAGAACCCTTTGAATCCAGAGTGTAGTGATTCAAAGGGTTCGGAATAATTCGGGTTACAATTCATTTTTTATTATCTTAAGTAAACTATTTATCAAAAAAATTAGATAGAATAGTTTCGACCTTGTCAACTGATAATGAAAGAACGAAATCTGGGTAAATACCAATTCCTATTACTGGTAAAAA